ATTGTTATTAAAGGTAATTTTTATGCAGGTCGGTTTAAGTTTATTGTTTATTAAACTTTTTTCATTTAATTTTCAGTAATTTGATTTTTTTTAAATATAAGATATTATATAATATATAAATTAATTATTTAAATAAAATAACCTAATTTACTAAAAAAGAGGGTTATTTATATTATAATAATTAATTTATATATCATACAGATTATCTTTAAATATGTAGCACTATTGTTGAAAGAATAAGGTATATATATATAAAAGATTTATATTAATATAAATCTAAATTATTATAATATATGTTAATTATAAAAAAAATGTTTACATGTTAAATTTATTTAATAATAATTAATTATTTAAAATAGAACCTTATATATATATATATGTATATAAAATAAATAATCAATGGTATGTAAATATTTTATATAGTATTATATTAAACATTTATTGGTAAATAATAATAACCATATATCCTATAGATCTCATTTAATAATTAAAAAAAAAATGAGATCTATAGGATATATGGTTATTATTAAGGAGAAAGAATACTTTTATTCTTTGGTAAGTGACTTTTGTCCTTTATCTTTTATTCTGTTCCGTGATTTTTGTTTTTTTTAATTAAGTGTTGTTGGAGTGAGCTAGAAAGTTGTGTGTTGAGGTTGAATAAAGTTGGTTAATTGTATGGAGAAATTCGGTTTTTACTTTTTATTTTTATTTATTTGTTGTATTTACATTAATTTTTATGTTGTACCGTTTTTTTTATAAATATTTATATGATGAGTTTTATTCTTGCTTATTTATTTGCTTTTAAATTATTTTATATGTAAGTTTTTTCGTGATTTTTTTATTTTATCTAAATGATTATTTATTTTTTAATTATTCGCAGTAATAAATTTTATATATTTATGTGAGTTTGATTTGGTAATTTTGATTTATTGTTGGTAAAATTTGTGCCAGCATCCGCGGTTATACAATGAATATAAGTAAATATTTTTGGTTAAAGTAGTTAAAATTTTTGTTTTGAGGTTATTATTTTGTTTTTGGGTGAAATTTTAATTTTTATTATAACTTTATATTTTTGAGGCTATTAAATCTTTAATTTTAAACTAGGATTAGATACCCTATTATTTTAGATATAAATTATTTTAACCTGAGTAGTATTAGTTAAGGTCTTGAAACTTAAAGAATTTGGCGGTATTTTAGTCTATTTAGAGGAATCTGTCCCTTAATCGATAATCCACGTTTTACCTTACCATATTTATTGTATGTATACCGCCGTTATAATGAAAATCTTATTAGGGTTATTAATTTTCTGGATTTATTTAAAAAATTTATTTCAGGTCAAGGTGCAGCTTATAATTTGGTGGAGATGGATTACATTTATATTTATTATTGGATTAATAGATGAAATTTTGTTATGAAATTGGATTTAATTGTAATTTTTTGAAGATTGTAAAATTGATGTTAGCTCTAAAATATGTACACATCGCCCGTCACTCTCATTATTAGTTAATTGAGATAAGTCGTAACATAGTGGCTGTACCGGAAGGTGTAGCTGGGATGAAAATTATTAATATACAGATTAAATCTTTATAGTTTAAGAATTTCATTTACGCTGAATATGTTTCCGTGCAATTCGGTATAATCTGATTATTATATAAATTATTTTTGTTTATTTATTTGATATTATTTTTATTAAAATTAATTTATTGTTTTTGTATGTGTTATAGATTAAATTCTTTTTATTGTAGTTAATTTTTACTGTATTGGGTATTTAAATTAATTTTTAGAAGTAGATTTTTTATTGTACCTTGTGTATCAGGATTTATTAAATTATATTATTTATTTTTTGTTTCCCGATTTTAAAAGATTTAAATAAATATTTTAGTTATTGTTTCATAAATATTAATAATATTTATTTGGTGGTGATATGTCATTCGATTTTAATGGTATCTGGTTTTTCAAGAAATAAATTTAATTTAAATATTAATATTTATATTTCTATCTTTTTAGTTTTTATTTTATTAATATTAATATTATGGGGGATAAGCTCTTTAATATATTTTTATAATTTTTATTGTTATTTAATTTATGTTGGTTTTATAATAACTATCAATTTAAGTTTGTTAAAATTTTATTTTTTTTTGTTTTGATTTTTAATTATTTAAATAATTTATTGAAATTTGTTATTTAATTTTTATTTAATTGTAATTATGATGGAATTAGTAATTATTTATTTTTTCTTATTTTTGGTTGTTGTTAATATTTTAAAAGGAATTAGGCAAAATTAATATTCTCGCATGTTTATCAAAAACATCTTTTCTTGTATATAAAATATGAAGTATGACCTGCCCACTGATTAATTATTAAAGGGCCGCGGTATTTTGACCGTGCAAAGGTAGCATAATCATTAGTCCTTTAATTGTGGACTGGAATGAATGGTTGGACGAGGAATATACTGTTTCTTATTATTTTATTTGAATTTAATTTTTGAGTTAAAAGGCTTAAATTTATTTATGGGACGAGAAGACCCTATAGAGTTTATACATATATTTATTTATTTATTTTGTTTGATTATTATATTATTATTTAATATGTTTTGTTGGGGTGATAGGAAGAATTAATTAACTCTTTTTTATTTTATACATTGATTTATGAAAGGTTGATCCATTTTTGTTGATTATAAGATTAAATTACCTTAGGGATAACAGCGTAATCTTTTCTGAGAGTTCTTATCGATGAATGGGGTTGCGACCTCGATGTTGGATTAAGATTTAATTTGGGTGTAGAATTTCAATTTGTTTAGGTCTGTTCGACCTTTAAAATCTTACATGATCTGAGTTCAGACCGGCGAGAGCCAGGTTGGTTTCTATCTATAATTACTTATATCTTAGTACGAGAGGACCAGATATTTAAAATAATTTTATTTGTTTATTGATTATTATTAATTTATTTACTATTTTGGCAGATAAGTGCAATGGATTTAGAATCTTTGAATATAGACAATTTTTCTATAGGTAGTATATATGTTTAAGGAAATTTTTAGATTATTTATTATTTTTGTTTTGTTAATTATTTTTGTTATGGTAGGAGTCGCTTTTTTAACTTTGTTAGAGCGTAAAGTTCTTGGTTATATTCATATTCGTAAAGGTCCTAATAGGGTTGGTTTTATTGGTATTTTGCAGCCTTTTAGAGATGCAATTAAGCTTTTTAGTAGGGAGCAGACATTTCCTTTTTTATCTAATTATTTATGTTATTATTTTGCTCCTATTTTTAGATTATTTTTGGCTTTATTAGTTTGATTTATTATACCATATTTCACGGGTTTAATTTCTTTTGAGTTGGGTTTATTATTTTTTCTTTCTTGTACAAGTTTGGGTGTTTATACTGTTATAATTGCAGGTTGGTCATCTAATTCTAATTATGCTTTATTAGGAGGTTTACGTGCTGTTGCTCAGACTATTTCATATGAGGTTAGATTGGCATTAATTTTATTATCTTTTGTTTTTTTGGTAGGTAGTTATAATTTAATAAAATTTTATGATTTTCAAGTTTATGTATGAATAATTTTTTTTACTTTTCCTTTGTCGATAGTATGATTTACTTCTTGTTTAGCAGAAACCAATCGTACTCCTTTTGATTTTGCTGAGGGGGAATCTGAATTGGTTTCTGGATTTAATGTTGAATATAGAAGAGGAGGTTTTGCATTAATTTTTTTGGCTGAATATGCTAGAATTTTATTTATGAGAATGTTATTTTGTATTATTTTTTTAGGGGGTGATATTAATTCTATATTATTTTATGTTAAACTTTCTTTTATCTCTTTTATGTTTATTTGGGTTCGTGGAACAATACCACGTTTTCGTTATGATAAATTAATGTATTTGGCTTGGAGGGGATTTTTACCTTTATCATTAAATTATTTATTATTTATTATAGGAATTAGGATTTATTTATTTTTATTATTAATTTAAGTGTATTAAATTAAGTAAAGTTAATAGAAGAATTGAACTTCTTTCTTATGCTTTCAAAACATATGCTTTTCTTAAAAGCTTTTTAACTTATTTATTTAAATAGTCTCATATTTTAGTAATTGTTGGATTAATAATATAATATGAAAAGTATAATACTGTTAGGATTTGACCAGTAATAATATATGGGTCTTCTACTGGTCGTGCTCCAATCCATGTTAATAAGATTACAATTCTTCTTATTGATCAAAATATTACTTGATTAATTGGATAAAATTGTATACCCCGAAAATTTGAATTATATAGAGGTATAATAAACAGGATTGCAATTGATATTACTAGAGCAATAACTCCTCCTAATTTATTAGGAATTGATCGTAGAATAGCATACGCAAATAGAAAATATCATTCTGGTTGAATATGGATAGGGGTAACTAATGGATTTGCGGGAATGAAATTATCTGGATCTCCTAAAATGTAAGGTTCTTTTAGTGATAAAATTGTTAATAATATGATTAGAATAATAAAGCCTACAATGTCTTTAATTGTGAAGTATGGGTGGAATGGAATTTTATCAATATTTCTATTTAAACCAATTGGGTTATTTGATCCTGTTTGATGTAAAAATAGTAAATGTACTATTACGGCAGCTGTAACAATAAATGGTAATAGGAAATGGAATGTAAAGAATCGATTTAATGTTGCGTTATCTACTGCAAAACCTCCTCAAACTCATTGTACAAGATCAATACCTAAGTATGGAATTGCAGATAATAAATTTGTAATAACTGTTGCTCCTCAGAATGATATTTGACCTCATGGTAATACATAACCTATAAATGCGGTTGCTATAGTTAAGAATAAAATAATTACTCCTACTGATCAGGTATGAATAAATTTGTATGAACCATAATATATTCCTCGTCCGATGTGTAAATAGATACATACAAAGAATATTGAGGCTCCATTGGCGTGTAGAGTTCGTAATAGTCATCCGTAATTTACATCTCGACAAATGTGTGCTACTCTTGAAAAGGCTATTTCGATATTAGGACAGTAATGTATAGCTAGAAATAAACCTGTTACAATTTGTATTGCTAGACATAGTCCTAATAAGGATCCAAAGTTTCATCATCTTCTGATGTTGGAAGGAGCAGGAAGATCAATCAGTGCATTATTTGCAATTTTAAATAAAGGATGATTAATTCGTATTGGTTTATTCATTAATTTATTTGTCGTAAAGGTCCTTTTGAAATATTTGTAATTTTTACTACTGCAATTAATGTTAAAAATAGGTATGAGGCTAATATAATTGTGATTAAGTTTGTAGGTTGATTATATAATTTTGTTAGTGAATTTATTATTTCATTTTCTGTATTATATATATATTCGTGGATTGTAATTTCTATGTTGTTAATTATTTGATTTATGTTATTGAATAATAATAACAGTATAATTGTGATTATAATTGTTATTATTATTATTTTTATTGACAGATGAAATATTTCATTTGATGCTAGTCTTGTAACATAAATAAATAACACTAATATTCCTCCTAGGAAGATTAAAAATAATACATATGAAAATCAAAATCTTTGTGACAATATTCCTCTTATTATACATATAATGGCTGTTTGAATTAGTAATATCAAACCTATTGCTAGTGGATGATTTATTTGTGTAAAAATTATTCTTGTAGTTAATATTATGATTAAGATAATTTTAATTTCAGAGAATAGTTTATTTAAAATGTTAATTTTGGGGATTAATGAAAAGGTTTAAACCTTTTCTCTGAAGTTTTAAAAGGTATACCTTATTTTTGATTTACAAGACCAATATTTTTTTTAAATTATTAAAACTAATGATAATTATTTTTTTTTCTGTTATATTTTTTTGTGGAATTTGGGTTTTTTCATCTAATCGTAAACATTTGCTTGTTACATTATTAAGTTTAGAATTTATTGTGTTGGTATTATTTATAATATTATATATTTACTTAAATGGATTTAATTATGAATTATTTTTTAGAATGGTCTTTTTAACATTTTCTGTTTGTGAAGGTGCATTGGGATTATCAATTTTGGTTTCTATAATTCGTATATATGGTAATGATTATTTTCAATCTTATGTTATATTGCAATGTTAAAATTTTTATTGTACTTAATTTTTTTAATCCCTTTATGTTTATTAACTAGTTCTTGATGAATAATTCAATCAATAATATTTTTTTTATGTTTTTTGTTTATATTTTCTATATCAGGTTTATTTTACTGGGGAAATTTAAGTTATTTATTTGGGTCTGATTTAATTTCTTTTGGTTTAATTTTGCTGAGAATATGAATTTGTGTATTAATAGTGATGGCAAGAGAATCAATTTTTCGTTATAATTATTATAGTAATTTTTTTTTGTTTATTATTATTTTATTAATAATTATACTTTATTGTACTTTTAGTAGATTAAGAATATTTTCTTTTTATTTATTTTTTGAGGGTAGATTAATTCCTACATTATTTTTAATTTTAGGTTGAGGATATCAACCTGAACGTCTTCAAGCTGGGATTTACTTATTATTTTATACTTTATTGGCTTCTTTGCCATTATTGGTTGGTATATTTTATATTTATAATCATTTAGGTATATTATATATTCCTTTATTAGCAGATAATTTTTTTATTAATAATTTATTTTATTTATGTATAATTATGGCATTTTTAGTTAAGATACCAATGTTTTTAATTCATTTATGATTACCTAAAGCCCATGTTGAAGCTCCAGTTTCGGGATCAATAATTTTAGCGGGTGTATTATTGAAGCTTGGGGGATATGGATTATTGCGTATTTTTGTAATTTTAATATCTTTTTCTGCATATAATTATGTTTGAATTTCTATTAGATTAGTTGGGGGTATAATTGTTAGTTTGACGTGTATACGTCAAACTGATTTAAAGTCTTTAATTGCTTATTCTTCTGTTGCTCATATAGGAATTGTTATTGGAGGTTTAATGACTTTAAATTACTGGGGATTTTCTGGTTCTTATATATTAATAATTGCTCATGGTTTATGTTCTTCTGGTTTATTTTGTTTGGCTAATATTTCTTATGAACGTTTAGGCAGACGGAGTTTATTAATTAATAAGGGTTTAATAGTATTTATACCTAGAATGACTATATGATGATTTTTGTTAAGATCTTGTAATATAGCTGCACCTCCTTCTTTAAATTTATTGGGCGAGATTAGATTATTAAATGGTTTAGTGGGGTGGTCTTGATTAACTATATACACTTTAATTTTTTTATCTTTTTTTAGTGCTGCTTATACTTTATATTTATACTCTTATAGACAACATGGTATATATTATTCTGGTGTTTATTCTTGTTCTTTAGGTTATTCACGTGAATATTTATTATTATTTTTGCATTGATTTCCTTTAAATTTATTAATTTTGGATAGTGATATAGTTGCATTTTGATTATAATTACTTAAGTAGTTTAATATAAAATATTGATTTGTGGTGTCGATGATATAATTAATTTATCTTAGGTTATGATATATATATCAATTTGTTTCATTAGATTTATTTTTTTATTTATTTTTAGATTATTTTTAATTTATATTGGTTTTTATTTTATTATAAATGATATTATTTATTTTATTGAATGGGAAATTATTAGTTTAAATTCAGGCTCTATTATTATAACATTTTTATTTGATTGAATATCTTTAATATTTTTAGGGTTTGTATTTTTTATTTCTTCTTTAGTTATTTTATATAGTGATGATTATATAGCAGGGGATTTAAATATTAATCGTTTTATTTTTCTGGTTCTTATATTTGTTTTGTCAATAATATTTTTAATTATTAGTCCTAACTTAATTAGAATTTTATTAGGTTGAGATGGATTAGGATTAGTTTCTTATTGTTTAGTAATTTATTATCAAAATGTTAAATCTTATAATGCAGGTATAATTACAGCACTTTCTAATCGGATTGGCGATGTATGTTTGTTGATAGCAATTGCTTGAATATTAAATTTTGGTAGATGAAATTATATTTATTATTTGGATTTATTAAAAAATAGTTTTGAGATAAATGTAATTTCTTTTCTTGTTGTTGTAGCTGCTATAACTAAGAGAGCTCAAATTCCTTTTTCTTCTTGACTTCCTGCGGCTATAGCTGCTCCTACTCCAGTTTCTGCTTTAGTTCATTCATCAACTTTAGTTACTGCTGGGGTTTTTTTATTAATTCGGTTTAGATCTGCTTTTGGTGATCAATTGAATATTTTTCTTTTATTTATTTCTGGATTAACAATATTTATAGCTGGTTTAGGAGCTAATTTTGAATATGATTTGAAAAGGATTATTGCTTTATCTACTTTAAGACAATTAGGATTAATAATGAGTATTTTATCTATAGGATTTTCTGTTCTAGCTTTTTTTCATTTATTAACTCATGCATTATTTAAAGCATTATTATTTATGTGTGCTGGTATAGTTATTCATGTTATAAAGGATTCTCAGGATATTCGTTTTATAGGTAATTTGTCTTTACAAATACCTTTAACTTCTACCTGTTTATGTATTTCTAATTTTGCCTTGTGTGGTATACCATTTTTAGCAGGATTTTATTCTAAGGATTTAATTTTGGAAATAGTGTCATTAAGTTATATTAATATTTTTGGATTTTTTTTATTTTTTTTTTCTACGGGCTTAACGGTTTGTTATTCCTTTCGTTTATTTTATTATACTTTATGTGGTGATTTTAATATATTGTCTATATTTAATACTTATGAGGTTAGATTAAATATAATTAAAGGTATATTAGGATTATTAATTATAGCTATTGTGGGGGGATCATTTCTTAGTTGAATTATTTTTCCTACACCTTTATTAATTTGTTTACCATTCTATTTAAGGACTTTGGTTTTATTTGTGAGATTTTTAGGGGGTTGATTTGGTTATGAAATTTCTAAAATTGATATTGGTAATAAATTAATATCTATTAGGATATATATATATTCTAGATTTATAGGTTCTATATGATTTATACCTTATATTTCTACTTATGGTGTTTCTAAAATACCTTTATTATTAGGTTATAAGTCATATAAGGTATTTGATTCTGGGTGAAGAGAATATTTTGGTGGTCAAGGTATATATATATTATTTATATATATAAGAAAGGTTAATCAGTGATGACAATATAATAATTTAAAATTTTTTCTTATATTTTTTGTTATATGAATTGTTGTATTAATATTTATATTAATAATTTAGACTTGAATAGCTTATATTATTAGAGCATAACATTGAAGATGTTAATGAGATTATGAAATCTTTAAGTAATTTCTTATTTATAAAAGATTTCTTTATTTCTACAGTGAAAATGTAGTGTTTTGATTTAAACTATATAAATAAAGAAATGTAAACGGAGTTTAACCGCTAAAGTAATAAGTTAGCAGCTTTTACTTGTATCACACATTTCCTTAACTGGAATTATAATTATTCAATTATATTATTAACAGTAATATACCTCTATTTTGGTTTCAGTTAAAAATAAGGATAATAGTATTATCTAAGGATCAGGTCGAAACTGATTGCAATAATTTGCTTCTTATTCAAGATAGATTGAATAATCAATACCTTTTGAATGCAACCCAAATGTTATACTTAACTACTATCCTATGATGCTCATTCTAATGATCCTTGATTTCATTCATGATATAATCCTGCTAATAGAATTAATATAAATGTTGCTCTAATAATTGTTCACGTTATGATTCTTGATATATATAAGATAATTGTTATTGGTAATAATAATGCAATTTCTACGTCGAAGATTAAGAAAATTACTGCAATTAAAAAGAACCGTAAAGAGAATGGTAATCGGGCTCTTGATTTAGGGTCAAATCCACACTCAAATGGTGATCTTTTTTCTCGATCTTCAATTTGTTTTTTTGAGAGTAATGTTGCTAATATTATGATAATTGTAGATAGTAATATAATTATTATTATGGAACAGCTTGTTAATAGAATTATTTATCTTGTTTTGTACAAACTTTTTGATTGGAAGTCAAATATACTTTATTTATATTAGATAAATTATTTTATCTCCCTCATCAATAAATTGAAATATATAAAAATAATCATACAACGTCTACGAAATGTCAATATCAGGCAGCTGCTTCAAACCCGAAATGGTGATTTGATGAAAAGTGTAAAGTTAGATGTCGTAATATACATGTAAGTAAGAAGGTTGTTCCAATAATTACATGTAATCCGTGGAATCCTGTTGCAATAAAGAATGTTGATCCATAAACTGAGTCTGCAATAGTGAAAGGAGCTTCAATATATTCATAAGCTTGTAATATAGTAAAGTAAATACCTAAGATTACTGTAAAGAATAATCCTTGTAATGCTTGATTATAATTATTTTCTAGAAGTCCGTGGTGAGCTCATGTTACAGTCACTCCTGATGCTAATAGAATTGCGGTATTTAATAAGGGAATTTGTAGTGGATTAAAAGGATAAATACCTATGGGTGGTCATAAAGATCCAATATCAATAGTAGGAGATAAACTACTATGAAAGAATGCTCAAAAGAATGAAATAAAGAAAAATACTTCTGAGATAATAAACAGAATTATACCTCACCGTAAACCTTTTGTTACTATTTTGGTATGTAACCCTTGATAGGTTCCTTCTCGTACAATATCTCGTCATCATTGAATTATTGTTAATAATATAATTACTATTCCAATTATTAATAATTCTTGATTATATTGATGGAATCATTTAATTATTCCTGTTATTGTTACTATTGCTCCAATAGCACCAGTTAATGGCCATGGACTTTGATCAACTAAATGAAATGGATGATTTGCATGTCTTGTCATTTAATTTACTTCTCTAGAATATAATGTTCTTAAAACTGCGAATACATATGATTGAATAATTGCAACTGCTGATTCCAGAATTAATAGTGCAATTTGGGTTCCAATTAATAATCTTATTATTATATAATTTATAGATGGTCCAGTATTACCTAATAAAGTTAATAATAGGTGACCAGCAATTATGTTAGCTGCTAATCGTACTGCTAGTGTTCCAGGCCGAATTATATTTCTAATTGTTTCAATACAGACTATAAATGGTATTAGCACTGGTGGTGTTCCTTGTGGTACAAGATGAGCAAATATATGTTGAGTATTATTAATTCATCCGAATAATATAAATCTGATTCATAAAGGTAATGCTAATGATAATGTTATTACTATATGACTTGTACTGGTAAAGATATATGGGAATAAACCTATAAAATTATTAAATATAATTATAGAGAATAAGGAGATAAAAATAAAGGAGCCTCCTTTATTAATTATCTTTGTTCCAAGTAATGTTTTAAATTCTGTATGTAGATTTGTTAATAATTTATTTCATAAAATATAATGTCGTGATGGGATTAGTCAGAATCTTATTGGAATAATTAATAATCCTAGTATAGTGCTTATTCAATTTAGTGATAAATTTATTATACTTGTTGATGGATCAAACACTGAAAATAAATTACTTATCATTTTCAATTTATAATTTTAATATTAATTATTTTCTTTTCTGTTAATATTTTTATTGGAATATATGAAAAGTAGTTTATGAAGTTAAATAACATAAATATTATTGAAAAGAAGATAAATAGTACTAATCATCTTAGGGGTATTATTTGTGGGATAGAAAAATATTTTTATAAATAATTTTATCTTGACAAGATAATGTTATATTTTAACTAATTTTTCTCATTAGAAGTAATTGCTAGATTACTATAATTTGGTTTAAGAGACCATTACTTGCTTTCAGTCATCTAATGATTCATTTATCTTTAAAATCCAGTTAATAAATCTATTTGTAGAAATTCTTTCAATTACGATAGGTATAAATCTATGATTTGCACCACAGATTTCAGAGCATTGACCATATAATAATCCAGGCCGATTAATTAAAAATCTAATTTGATTTAATCGGCCTGGAGTGGCATCAGCTTTAACACCTAGTCTTGGTACGGTTCAGGAGTGTAAAACATCAGCTGCAGTTACAATAATTCGAATAAATGTATTTATTGGTAATGCAGCTCGATTATCTACATCTAATAATCGGAATATATTAATTTCTATTTCGTTTTGAGGAATTATATATGAATCAAATTCAACTTTTGCGAAATCTGAATATTCATATCTTCAATATCATTGATGACCAATTGTTTTTAATGTAACTGTTGGTGTATTAATTTCGTCCATTAAATATAAAAGTCGTAGGGATGGAACTGCAATAAAAACTAGAATTACTGCTGGGGCAATAGTTCAAGCTAATTCAATTATTTGCCCTTCTAGTAAGAATCGGTTAATATATTTATTAAAAATTATTGCAATTATTATATATGATACTACTATTAAAATTATGATAATAATTATTATAGCATGATCGTGGAAATAAATTAATTGTTCTATAATAGGTGATGCTCTGTCTTGTAAATTTATATTAGCTCATGTTGTCATTAGTAATTAAAACTTTTCTAATAAAAGTTTTAATTACTTTATGTATGGAGCTTAAATCCATTGCACTTATCTGCCATATTAGAATATAAATATATTATCTAGTAATTGTTGGTAATTCTGAATATCTATGCTCTGCTGGGGGTAAATTTTGTAATCATTCAATTGAATTTCTTGTTTGTGTTGGGAATAAAATTTGTCGATTTGATCTTATTCTTTCTCATATAATAAAAATAAATATTAATACACCAATAAATGAAATTATTGATCCAATTGATGATACAACATTTCAGGCTGTATAAGCATCAGGATAGTCTGAGTATCGTCGAGGTATACCAGCTAATCCGAGGAAATGTTGTGGGAAGAATGTTATATTTACTCCTACAAATATAATTGCAAATTGTGCCTTTAATCATTTTGGATTTATAGTTAAACCTGTAAATAAAGGGTATCATTGAATAAATCCTGCTATAATTGCGAATACTGCCCCTATTGATAATACATAATGGAAGTGGGCTACTACATAATAAGTATCATGTAGTACAATATCAATTGATGAATTTGCTAATACAACTCCTGTTAAACCTCCAACAGTAAATAGAAATACAAACCCTAATGATCATAAACATGGTGCTCTGTATGATAATTGAGAGCCATATACTGTGGCTAATCATCTAAAAATCTTAATTCCTGTTGGTACTGCAATAATTATAGTAGCTGATGTAAAATATGCTCGTGTATCAACATCTATTCCAACAGTAAATATGTGATGAGCTCATACTACAAAACCTAATAAACCAATTGCTAATATAGCAAAAATTATTCCTAGGTTTCCAAATGCTTCCTTTTTCCCTCTTTCGTGACAAATAATATGTGAAATTATTCCGAATCCTGGTAAAATCAAGATATATACTTCTGGATGTCCAAAGAATCAGAATAAGTGTTGATATAAAATTGGATCTCCTCCTCCAGCAGGATCAAAGAAGGATGTATTTAAATTTCGATCAGTTAATAATATTGTAATAGCTCCAGCTAGAACTGGTAATGATAATAGTAATAGTAAAGCTGTAATAGCTACAGATCATACAAAGAGGGGAATTCGTTCTGGTTTTATATTAATAGGTTTTATATTAATTGTTGTTGAAATAAAGTTTACAGCCCCTAAAATTGAGGAAACACCTGCTAAATGAAGTGAAAAAATTGCTAAATCAACAGAAGCCCCAGCATGAGCAATACCTCTTGCTAGTGGTGGATATACAGTTCATCCTGTACCAGCACCACTTTCTACTATACTGCTCGCTAGTAATAAGGTTAATGAAGGTGGTAATAATCAAAATCTTATATTATTTATTCGCGGGAATGCTATATCTGGTGCCCCTAATATTAAAGGTACTAATCAATTACCAAAACCTCCAATTATAATTGGTATAACCATAAAGAAAATTATAATGAAAGCGTGTGCAGTTACAATTACATTATAAATTTGATCATCTCCAATTAGTGATCCAGGTTGACCAAGTTCAGCACGAATTAATATTCTTAATGATGTTCCTACTATACCGGATCAAGCACCAAAAATGAAATATAAAGTTCCAATGTCCTTATGATTTGTTGAAAATATTCATCGTTGCAGAGTAAGTAGAATGGCTGAGATATGAAGGTGATAGATTGTAAATCTATTAAGGAGATAAATTCTCTTCTACTAAAGCAACTAGGTCTTATATTCATATTATATGATAATAGAATGCAATTCTGTAGGAGTAAATTGTTACTAAGGCTTAAAGAAACTTAATCTTTATTTATAGCTTTGAAGGATATTAGTTTAAAATTAACTTAAAGCCTTTAAAAGATATTAATTACTAGTGTACATAAAGTTAAACCAAATATAGAAATTGATGATAAAATTATTCCAATTGGAATAATTTTATTTCTATAAAATTGAATATTTCATTTTGGTTCAATATATAGAATTATGAAACTTGCATAAGATATTCGTAAATAATAATACAATGTTATTAATGATATAATCACCATTAATGAAATAGTAAAATTTATATTGTTGATAGTTATATGTTGGATAATAATTCATTTTGGTAAAAATCCTACAAATGGAGGTAAACCACCTAATGATAATAAAGTGGTAAATATTAGAAATTTTACTGTAGATATATTACTACTTATTAAGAATGTTTGATTGATGAATGAAATTTGATATGATCTAACAATAATTACGATTGTTAAAGTAAGTATTGAATAAATCATAAAATATATAATCCATAAGTTTTCTCCAATACTTATGGCAGCTAGTATCCATCCTATATGATTAATTGAAGAATAGGTTAAAATTTTTCGAATAGAAATTTGATTTAACCCCCCAATGGAACCAATAATAACTGATGTTAAAATAATAATTCATATAAATATTCCTATATTTAATGAATATGAAATCAATATTAAGGGGGCAATCTTTTGAATAGTTATAAGAATTAAACAATTTGATCATCTTAATCCTTCTATAATTCTTGGGAATCATCAATGGAAAGGAGCTGCTCCTCCTTTTAACAATAAAGGAGTGTTAATAATTACTGATGATAAATAATTATTAGAAGACATTATATATAATTCTTCAATTATTGATTTTCTAATAATTAAGAATAATAGTGTTGATGATGCTAGAGCTTGTACAATAAAATATTTTATTGAAGCCTCTGTTGTGTATATATTTTTGTTGGTTGATATTAGGGGAATAAATGATAATAAATTAATTTCTAACCCGATTCATGCCCCTAATCATGAATTAGATGAAATTGAAATTAATATACCTCTTATTAATGTTGTTAATAAGAGGATTTTTGTTGAATTGTTGGTCATTAGAGAAGAGAGGATTTCCTCTATAAATGGGGTATGAACCCATTAGCTTTATTTAGCTTACTTTTCTATATTAATAAATTTATTTTGATACATTTTGGTGTATGGTGCACAAAAATTTTTGATGTTTTGGGTAATAGTTTAATTCTATTAAATGTAATAAAGGTAATTTTTGACTATTACATAATTTATCCTATCACGATAATCCTTTTTCAGGCACTTTATT